CTTTTCTATTCAGTAACCTTTGTTTAAAAGACAGAATCGGGAGAGGGTAAGGATTAGATCAAATGGGGAATGGAGGTCTGTGATTGTGATGGATAGCGATCCGTCTTGATTCCCTATTTTTATGCCTTTTATTTAGTAAGGTCGAAAAAGATATTTTATTATCTTACATGTTCTATTAGTAACATCCCCTCGATACTTGGAAGGACGTCACTACCTGTTGTTATTTTGCTTGGGCTTAATGTTTCCCGATTCTACTAGAAATCATATTAAGAATAAATGGGTTTAGGGAATTAGTTCATCAACAGTGTTGGTGCAGAACACCCCCCCTTTTTTTTGACTCTGCACCATTGATTCCACTATTATTAGTGAGCAATAATGGAATAATTCCTGCATATTCATAGAGATAGGGGACACAAGTCACATGGATATAGTAAGTCTAGCTTGGGCTGCTTTAATGGTAGTCTTTACATTTTCCCTTTCACTCGTAGTATGGGGAAGAAGTGGACTCTAAGGGTACTACGAAATTGAGTTCGCTTTTTTAACTGTCTAATACTCAAAAAAAAATAGTATGGTAGAAAGAAATATATGACTCTTTTCTTTCTACCATACTATCCGATCTCATAGAATACTGCGGATTCTAGTCCGCTCATTTCATTTAAGACGAAAAAGAAAAAAGGGAATCCTTGCTAAGAACTCCGAAGTCAAGTTTCATTCAACTTAATTATTTTGACTGACTGTTTTTACATATATGATAAGTAAAAAAGCAGTAGGGACTAGAATGAACAGTGCAGTAGCAATAAATGCAAGAATATTTACTTCCATAATCTCATCTTTCGTTTTTTTTTACTTCACAATAACTCGGGATTTAATCCCATAGAGATGATAAACCTTTCGCCTGTAAATTCAATGGGATGAATTACATCTCGATGATAATGATATTGACTCGGCCCAATATCGTGACTAACAATATCTGAGCTAGCAAATCGATTCACCGTCCAGAATTGTATAACATAAGAAGATCTTTTATCCATACCGAATCTTTCTAATCAAATAAAAAATGACTTTTTTTTTCATTCTTTTTCGAAAAAAACTCTAGCCTTCCGGGTACAAGCATCTAATGAAATATCATCTAACTGCGTTTCCGCTTTCATTGGTTACAAATACAAACAAAGAATCGAGGGGAAATGGAAAGAAGGACAGGGTTAAGTTATAAATTATGCTCCGTTTTTTTAATGATCTAAAAATTATGCTCCTTATCCCTCTTTCATCGCCCCTTTCATAGAAAAGGGTATGTCGGGACTGACGGGGTTCGAACCCGCAGCTTCCGCCTTGACAGGGCGGTGCTCTGACCAGTTGAACTACAATCCCCCAAAAATAAAAATAAGGTGTTAGGGATTAATTTTATCCTTTTGTTATTGCCAAAACGATTGAGAATCCATCGTTCAATGAACAAAAAGAGTCTTTTAGGTTCTTTGCTCTTTTCTTTAGACTTACAGATCGTGATATGAATCTAGATTATTAAAAAGATCAGAATTTATGAGAACAAAAAAGAGGAGTATATCTGAAAGTTTTTTCTTATTCTTTCTATAGCTAGCTATAGGATTATATAATGTGATCTTGGCTCAGCGAATCCTTGGGCCGAGCTGGATTTGAACCAGCGTAGGCATATTGCCAACGAATTTACAGTCCGTCCCCATTAACCGCTCGGGCATCGACCCCGGACAAATCAATTCTCAATCTATTGATAATCCATGATCAATTTCCTTTCGTAGTACCCTACCCCCAGGGGAAGTCGAATCCCCGCTGCCTCCTTGAAAGAGAGATGTCCTGAACCACTAGACGATGGGGGCATGCTTGCCCGAACGCCATCATACTATGCTCATAGTATGAACAGTTTGTTGAAATTGTCAATATAAGGATAATATTAAATATATAATATATTTAATAGAAAAAATATGAAGGTATATATTTCTAGGAGTGAGTTGTCTGCCAGAAAAAGGATTGAACTTCATTAAATTTCTCCCACTTTCATTCTATGCCTATCATACTAAACCAGGAAATTAACAAACACAAACGATAAATAAAATATGGAAAGAGGGGATCAAGAAGTTCTCGAAAAGGGTAATTAGGCCCGGCCTTGAAACAATTCATTGCATTGATTGATATTTATGCAATATAAATAAACCCATTTATTTTGAGCCTATATTCATTCACTAGTGAAATTCAAATTCTCAGTCCACTAGCAACCACTATGAGTATGAGTCTATTGCATGTACTTATATATAATATATATGTATCTATATAATATATATGTATATGTATCAGAGTATAGATATATCTTATCTGCATAGTAATTCATTCAGGAATTGAATCAAAGAGGCCCTTTTAACTCAGCGGTAGAGTAACGCCATGGTAAGGCGTAAGTCATCGGTTCAAATCCGATAAGGGGCTTTAGGTTTTTTCATAAAATTCCAGTCTTTGGATTCAGATTTGAGCGGAG